GGTAAAGGGGCACGAACAACCTTAAAGTACTGTTCCATGTCCTAAAAGTCTTCGATCCTTAGCATCTCGGGTGCCAACGAATGCCTTTGGTTTCGCTTGATTCGAACCATCTCCGTCGAGCCACTGCTTACGGCCTTCCATCATGGTCCGCCAAGGTCAGGGGGTCGCGGTTGGGTCTAGAGAGAGTGTGACAATCAATTACACTGAATCATTCGAAAAGGATGGGCAAGGAAAGTTAGAGCTAAATTCCGAAGAAGGTCGGAGGGTATAAAACCAGAACCAAGTCTTTGAAGTTTCGTATCTTGACCCAATGTCGGGAGAATTGGCTTACCGTGCCTCCACTGCTGTAGTTGACGTTACAGCTGGATCGGTTCATGCTTTGGCGAGCAAGCGCTAAAGCCCGCTTTTGGCTGACATTGAGTGGTATCATACATCAGCCCCTTCCTTATAATAGATAAACTCAACAAGGCTCGACGCGAAGCACAAAAGCGCTTTAAGGCGCATTAATCAGGCTTTGAAGGTCACACAAGAAGGCTATTCGACCGACAAAACGTAGGAATTAGTGCGTGCTGAAAAATGGACTTTTCTTTCTATTCTAAGTGAAGGGCAGGAGAAAGAATCTTGCATCTATCTCGAGTTGCTCCCTTAAGCGATCTATCCCCGGTTTTGTGACGTCGAGTTTGCTCTATTCTCTTAGCTCGGGCTCCTATCAAGCTTCACTTCGCGCATGATAGCGGCATTATTGGGGAAGGAAGTCGCTCGCTAGTGCACCTTACCCAAGGTGCACGTCGCTAGGTCAATTCATGCTTCGACGCACTCCCGCCTCGTGTTTTCTACAGAGTGTTGTGCCATACTTCGAAAATTACACGGTTCGGAGGAACTCTAACTCATTTATTTGGATGAAAGCTCCTTCTTCCAATCCCGTAGAGAGGCCCGGAAGAATTGATTGAGAATAACAAGACGATTGACCCATTTTTTCATCTTAAATAAAGACATCATGCCCTAGACGCGAAGGTGAGTAAGAGACCCAGGTGAATTCTGCGAAGATAGAAGAGCGGACTTCTGAGGAGACTGGAAGCCTATAAATAATAGGAATGGCGAACTGGAACCTCATCCTTCAAAGGCTTGGTGTATATTTGTCCTATTCGTAACGACCCCGACCTTGCGTCAGGGAAAGTGGGAAAACCCCTAAGACTCTACGGGCTGGCCGGGCCTAAAGGAGCTTATTTAATTCCACCTATGTAGTGACTCGCATTCAACAACGAAGAGTCTTCCCTCTTATCTCCTTCTTTAGAATTAAATTCTTCTGCATTTCCCACCCTAGCCGCCCTTCCTTAACAAGATGGCTCGGAGCAAGCAAAGTTTTACGCTATATACTATGCTATGATATTTGATAGCGCAGAGGGGGGGGGTAAGCACACAATGAAATAGGTGGAGAGTCCATTTTATTAATAATGAAAAAAGCCCTATAGCTCTTCGGACCATAGGATCTCACAGTGTCAGAATGAGTTGAGGACGAGATGTGGTGTCCAGTCGGATAGGGCGAGGCGAGAAGGGGAACAGGGGTCAAAACAGGCATGGTGCTTAGGGCGGCCTCCTTCATTTATTTCCGGTTCATTCGCGAACAAGACAAGTTGAGCTAGGAGCCCCCTTCTTGCCCTGCCCCCTTATTAGTAGCCGAAGTATAGGCCCGCGTGAGATCAAAGTAACTTGCCGCCCGTTCGCTCTCTGTTCAACAAAGGCCATCGATATTAACTCACTTCTTTATAAAAATCTTCCGCCCCATTATAAAAAAATGAAAGGATTGTGATTATGACAGTTTGTTTTGGTCTTGACGTGCTTTGAAAAACATAGAGATATGATTTGCACTAGAACACTTACGATAGACCCACCGGGAACACATTCACTACTGGGCATTGACATCTTAATGCGTTGCAATCTGGACATTGATCGATCTTTATGCTTCCCAGCAGCTATACAATCCGAATCGGCTACTAGTACCTATAAAGTAAAGACCGCTCGAGTTCTTGAGACCGGGGAGAATAATTTAAATTTACTTTGGTCACTATACGAACACAATGTGAATTGCCTCAAAGATGGTCAAGCTTTTTACTCGCCGCGCATCGGAAAGCAAGCAGCAACTAAGGTAGTTTACTTGCTTACTTGTTAGAGTAAGGGAATAGGGGGGAGCACTTCCACTACGGGATAGAGAATAGGTCCGGAAGGAACAATCTTTGAAAGAACTTAAAATAAGAGTGTTTCCCCCTCGGCAAGCAGAGTGACCTCTTCCAGTTACCGGTAACTCTGTCCTTTCTTCTGTTAGCTATCTCAACTCTTCAAGTCGAGTTCTAATTGCTATAAAAAAAATTATCCCATTGAGTTGTGAGTTCGTTCCAGTGGACTATATAAACATGCATAGCTTTGCTTTATGAGGGACCTTATTATGGGCTTCTTAGTTGCTTTGCTTATGCCACCTAGCATAGTAAATTAAAGGATCCGC